AGCGGAATGGTTAATTCCGAGAAAGAATTTTTTTAACGAGGTACAACTAGCAATTCCTTTTTCTCTGTTACGGAATCGACCATAGATCAATTCCCCTTCTATATTGGAGTATTGAATACACCCATAATTCCGAGCTTCATGTTACCCCTACTAGGTACTAAGAGACATGTCAGATCCGGGGCATCCCAATCGGATTGAGCGGGATGACAGTTTCGCATTCCGAATCTGTAAAATCAGAATTTCGATCAAATCACACATCACAGTATACAAGGCCTTCTAACTCTTTAAGAGGTTTATCTAAAAGATTCGCGATATAACTAGGAAGACGCTTCAAATACCACACATGAGTTACTGGACACGCGAGTTTAATGTATCCCATTTGATATCTTCGTACTCGAGAATCCACAAATTCGACTCCACATTGTTCACAAAATTTCGGGTCTTCTTTTTCATTTCCGATTACTCGATAATTTCCACAAGCACAAATTCCACTTTTTATGGGTCCAAAAATTCTTTCACAAAACAACCCATCTTTTTCCGGTTTATTGGTTTTGTAATGAAAAGTATAGGGTTTTGTTACCTCTCCAACAATCTCTCCATTAGGTAAAATTTTCTCGGCCCAAGTAATTATTTGTTGAGGAGAAACTAATCCAATTTGAAGTTGTTGATGTTTATATCGGTCGATCATAAAAGAAATTTTTTAATTCATTCCGATCAAGCTTCCTTCCTATTAATCTGGAAGTTCTTCTCAGATACAAGGAAATGGTTCAGTTCCAGAGCCAAAGATCGTAGTTCTCGAACGAGCAGTCGAAAAGATTCGGGAGCATCCTCGGGGTTCGATATTGTCCCTCCCATGATCGTAGTACCAAGCACTTCCTGACGAGCTCGAATATGATCCGATTTATAAGTAAGCATCTCTTGTAAAATATGAGCAACACCAAACCCCTCTAGAGCCCAAACTTCCATTTCTCCTACCCGCTGTCCCCCTTGCTTGGCCCTTCCTCTAAGGGGTTGTTGTGTAACAAGTGCGTAATGTCCACTAGAACGTCCATGAATTTTATCATCAACTTGATGAATTAATTTCAGAATATAGGACTTTCCTATTATAACAGGTTGTTCAAAAGGATCCCCCGTTCTTCCATCAAAGATTCTGCTTTTTCCCGGATACTCGGGTTCAAATACCCATGGATTCCCAGTTTGCTTACTGGCTTGATATAATTCAGAAAACACTAGTTTTCTCGAAGCCTCTTGCTCATATCTCTCGTCAAAGGGTGATATTCGATAATGCCTGTCTAGCAGATTCCCTGCTAACCCGAGCGAGCATTCAAATATCTGTCCGACATTCATTCGTGAAGGTACTCCTAATGGGTTGAAGACCATATCAACGGGTGTTCCATCTTGCAAATAAGGCATATCTTGTCTAGGCAAAATTTTTGAAATGATACCCTTATTCCCATGTCTTCCGGCTACTTTATCCCCTACTTTTATTTCACGTTTCTGTGAAATATATACACGAATCGTTTCTGGATTATAACTGGAACCCCCTTTTTTCTGAATCCATCTCACATCAACAACTCGGCCTCTGCCACCTATAGGTAGTTTTAGACAAGTTTCCTTTGCCGTGGATACCTGAATACCAAGTATGGCCCGTAATAATCTATCTTCCGGGGCATATGACGATTCTTTGGCTATCTGTGGCGTTAATTTACCTACTAAAATATCACCCGTTTCTACCCACGACCCCAGCATCACAATTCCATTTCTGTCTAAATTGCGAAGTAAGTGGGCTTCTAAATGTGGTATTTCATTAGTGATTCTTTCAGGACCTTGGCTTGTCACATGAGTCTGAATTTCATATTTCCGTATGTGAAAAGAAGTATAAATATCTCTATATACCAGACGTTCGTTAATAAGTACCGCATCTTCAAAATTGTACCCCTCCCACGGCATATAAGCTACTAATACATTTTTTCCCAAAGCGAGCTCGCCACCAACTGTAGCGGCACCATCAGCTAAAATTTGTCCCTTTTTAATACATTTACTCCGCGGAACCCGGGGTTTTTGATGCATACAAGTATTTTTATTGGAACGTTGATACATAACCAATGGAATGCTTAGAGTGTCCCCATTACCTGATAACATGATCTTGTCAGTATCGGTATAAATGATCTTTCCCTCATGTTCGGCTATAGCGGAAACCCCCGAATCGAGAGCCACTTGGCGTTCCAACCCCGTCCCAACAATGCACTTCTCCGATCGACAAAGTGGAACTGCTTGACGTTGCATATTAGAACTCATTAAAGCTCGATTTGCATCATTGTGTTCGATAAAAGGAATAAGAGAAGCTCCAATAGAAAAATATTGGAAGGGAAAAATGCTTCGAAGATGAATCTGCTCCCATGTAATAGTCAGGAATTCTTGGCGATATCGAGCTGGAACAACCTGTTCTTCCTGAATACCCCGATTCAACGCTAAAGAATTGCCTGCCGCTACCATATAGTATTCATCTTTACTTGGTGATAAATAAACCACGCGTACCTCTTTTGATTTCTCAGAAATTTCATAAAAGGGCCTTTCTAACGACCCCCAATGACCAATCCTTGCATGAATTGCTAAGGATCCAATGAGTCCAACATTGATTCCTTCCGATGTGTCAATTGGGCAGATACGTCCATAGTGACTAGGGTGTATATCTCGTATCCGAAAACTGGCAGTTCGTCCTGTCAAACCCCCAGGACCCAAATAACTCAATTTTCGCCCATGAACTATTTGTGTCAATGGATTCGTTCGATCCAAAACTTGAGATAAGGGGTGTAGGCCAAAAAAGGATTCATAAGTGGTTGTTAATGGAGTGGAGGTTACCAAATTATGCGGCGTCGGTATCAATTTATGCCGGATTGCTCCACCTATAGTCCCTCGAACCACATTTTCTAAACGAACCAGAGCCAATCCGAATTGATCTTGTAACAGATCCGCTACAGAACGTATACGTTTATTTTTCAAATGATTCATATCGTCAAGTGTACCCATTCCAAATTTCATTCTGATCAAATGATCTGCAGCCGCCACGATATCCCGTGGTAACAAAAATGTAATGTTCTGAGGTATATCAAGATTCAGTCTACGGTTTATATTTCGTCGACCAATCCTTCCTAATTCACATCTTTGTTGAAAAAATTTTTTTTGTAATTCCTTACATAAGGACTCCGAAAATACCGGATCCCCGCCTACACAAGCAAATTGTTGATAAAACTCCAAAATTGCATTTTCCTTTGATCCTATTTTTTTTTTTTCCTTATCATTCAGGAAAGACAAGAAAATTTCGGGGTAGCAAACATTATCTATAATTTCTCTTAGATTCGAACCCATAGCTGATGATGGAACTAGAATAGATATTTTTTGTTTCCTACTTACACGCGCCCATATCCTTGCTTTTCTATCAATCTCTAATTCTGATCTTCCTCCCCAATCTGATATTATGGTACCGGTATAGACCGAAATTCCGTTATGATCCAACTCTGAACGGTAATAAATACCGGGGCTTTGCAATATTTGATTGATCACAATTCTGTATATTCCATTTATTATAAAGGTTCCAAAAGAATTCATTAGAGGAATTTTTCCAATAAATATTGTTTGTTCTTGCGTATCCCTACCATTTTTCCAAATTAATCCCGCGGGCACATATAATTCAGAAGAATATGTGAGTGATTCATACACAGCATCCCGTTCGTTTATCAAGGGTTCTACTAATTGATATGTTTCCACAAATAATTGAAATTCAATTTCTTGATCTGTATCTTCAATTTTTGGAAACTTAGAAAGTTCTTCCGCCAATCCCTGATCAATGAATCTACAAAATCCCTCAAATTGTATCTGACTAAACCCAGGTATTGTAGACATTCCCTGATTTCCATCCCGGAGCATTTTTTCCCATTTATTGAAAAAGTCCCATTCATTTTCCAGGCCTCATTCTTTATCGAACCGTATGGATTGATCTAGCAATGATGTGGATTGATCTAGCAATGATGGAATTCTATTCTGTTTACTGAATCACATGAAATTTGACCCAACTCCATAGCATAAATCGAATGTATGAAATACGTACCCGCGGAGAAATAAAGAGAATTTTCGACTCTTCTAATTTGCAACAAATACAAATAAATTAATAAAACATTCCCAGAAACAAAATTAGGTAGGACGGTTAGACTTATTTATGAAATCTTGTCTTGTATAGAATATCAAAAAGAATCCAATTTCTACCTATTACTTTACTATGATATTAAGATCCGTTAATCGGATACCAGAAAAAAGTAAATGGATTCCAAATTTGATCTGTTCTCTATGAATGAGATAAAGACAGAAAGGAACCTTCTGAAGTTTCTTTTTTTTTCGCACTTAACTTTTTCACGGATTGGATTCCTTTGTTATTTGTTAGTCAAATTCGTAGAATACCGGTTGAAGCGCCCCCTTCAAATAAAAAGTTATTTTTATTAATATTAAGTACACGAAGACTATCCGCATATCGCTTATACCGGTTCTGCTTTTGGTAATGCGGGCCCACGCTATGTTATATCATCATTTCTATTTCCATATATTCAATGAAAAATTGAAGCACGCTAATTACCTAAATTGCCTGTGGGAATCTCATCTATAAATAAGATCCCAGATTCGGTATATATTTATGTTCCGGGGTTTACATATACACATCATTGTTGTTATATTATACTTGAAATTGAAAAGGATTGATTCAAGAAAATTCTTGATACTTATTAATATTAGTTGTGTATCAATTGAATTTTCTTGCGCTATTAAGGAAACACAATTGGAGATCAAAGAACTTTTCATGAATTAACAGTAAATAGTTAATGGGTCCAATTTGCACTAAATTTTTTACTGTGTGACTAAAAAAAAATTCCATCTATTTTCTTGTTTTGGCGACATGGCCGAGTGGTAAGGCGGGGGACTGCAAATCCTTTTTCCCCAGTTCAAATCCGGGTGTCGCCTGATCAAAAAAGAAATATCTTTGCTTGCGGATCTAATCTAAACCGCCGAATCCTCGCCTAGTATAAGCAGAGGAAAAGGGCTCGAACTTTCGATACTTGCTTGATTTTAAGAAGCTCGAGATTTAAAGAGTATCAATCTTTGCGCCTGAGATTCCGGCGAGGATTTTCGTATAGGAAGGGCTAGGCTATCAAAACTTCCAATACTAATCGAATGTACTGTCTAATGACTTTTTTTGAATCATATATAGTTGGCTTGGGAATTGGTAGTTGTTGAAAAGGTAAAAGATGCTTGATATACAGACTCGCACGAATTTCTGAGTGCTCAGATATTCAATCAATATTGGGTGCTGGTTTCTTTTATAGAATCAAAAAACCGAAATTCGTTATTTTCGATAACGCCCAAACAAGAGTGTAATAGAATAGAGGATTTCCCGAGTGTCTTTGTGAAATACTGGGTAGGCCGTAAAGATTAGACCAAATGGTGGTAGATAGAGATCTATTATAGATAGTGTAGATAGTGATCTATCTTAATTGTATATTGTTATACTTTTTTTGATTATATTCGTTTGATTCTAATTATATTAGTATATTAGAAGGGGTAAGAAAAGAAACAACGGGTATTACTGCATGTGTAATTAATAGCATTCCCTTGCTAATTAGCATACAAAAAAAGAATTGCGTGTCTTGCTTATACTTAATGCTTCCAAATTCTAATAGAAATTATATATGAGCTTGTTATGCGTGGAGTTATTGGGTTGGTTCATCAATAGTCTTCGTTCAGAATCCCTTTTTGACTCTGCGCCATTGATTACATTATTATTAGTAATCAATAATGAAAGAGTTTCTTTATATTCATAGAGATAGGGGACATAATTCACATGGATATAGTAAGTCTTGCTTGGGCTGCTTTAATGGTAGTCTTTACATTTTCCCTTTCACTTGTAGTATGGGGAAGAAGTGGACTATAGGGTCATTACTAATTTAATTGAGTTGAGTAATCAAACTGTATTACATTACTAGTTTTATAATTGTTCTGCAAAGCGTTTTTAAAGAAAGATATTTTCATTTCAAAATAAAAATTTGGAATCCAATTAAAGTATAAAGTAATAGATGAAGAATAACTTTTCAATCAAACAAATAGTGAACCCCACGCTCCTATTTTGAAAGTAATAAGGAATACGCATCATATGCCGTTTTTCCAACGGAATTCGCCCTAAAAATAGTTATAGTTCGACGAACTGAACTGACTCTTAACAGAATTCTACAGGGATATTACAATGAGGAGCAAAAAACCCCCTTTTCTCGCTTTACAGTTTAAAGAGGAAGTCTATTGATTTAATTGTTTCGGTGGATTCTTGGATCTATATCTATATCGGAAATCAAATAAGAAAACAAGTAAAGTAATTAAAATGAAAACCGTAAGACATAAAAGTAAAGGCGGGAATTATTATATCTTATTCTATTAATCGAAATTGGTACAAATCCAATGGATGTAGCAAATCAAGGAACTCGAATTAGAGTTTAATATCTATATTACAATATGTACATATAGACACATATTGCGGAGTTATCCATACCAAGCCTCTATATTTTTCTTTAGACAAGCCAACTTTATAACAAATTTTAGATAAGATTTCATAGTATGGTAGAAAGAAATATAGGAACCTTTCTACCATACTATGAAATCTTATCTAAGTTGCTTTTAATCCGCCCATTTCATTTTAGACGTAGGATTTGACTCCCTTTCATTTCTTCACATGATGAATAAGAATTAAGAAGTCAAGCTTGATTCAAATTAATCATTTTGACTGACCGTTTTTACGTAAATAATAAGTAAAAAAGCAGTAGGAACTAGAATGAACAGTGCAGTAGCAATGAATGCGAGAATATTTACTTCCATAATTTAGTCGTTTTTTTACTTGATAATAACTCGGGATCTAATCCCATAGAGATTCTAAAATTTTCTCCTGTAAATTCAATGGGAGGAATACATCCCAATGATATTGAATCAAATCAATATCATGAATAACAATATCTAAACTATCAAACCCATTCATCATAGAGAATGGAATAGTATAACATAGGAAGATCTTTTATCCATACGGAAATAGAATAAAAATGTAATTCCTAATCCAATCAAGAATCCCGTTGAATTTTTCATTCTTTATTCGTTCGTTATTATATAGAACTTAACGCCTTCTTTATTTTATAGAATGAAAAATATGTAATAAGGTATCATCTGACCCATCTTCCACTTACATCGGCCACAAGTACAACCCAAATAGTAGAAGTAAAATGGAAAAAAAAGAAGAAGAAAAGATCCAATATTTCGACAAAAAGAGTTTGTTTGTTCTTTTGGCGATAGGGCCTTCCCCTTCAATGGAATAAAAAAAGATTAAGGACCCCTCTGGGAATTAGATCCCACTCCACAACTCTTGACAGAGAAAAAAGATGAATTGGTAGAATCATCAGATATTAGGTCGGGACTGACGGGGCTCGAACCCGCAGCTTCCGCCTTGACAGGGCGGTGCTCTGACCGATTGAACTACAATCCCGGAGAAATAAGGTATACAACATATATATTCGCAATTATTTGATTAAAAACAGCTCCATTTAGAATCCTCGTATTGCAAAAAATATTCTTTTTTATATATTAATATGCACACGGATATGTACTTTTTTGAGAACGATATGTATTCCCAGTAATCCTCCTGTAAAATGTAAAATCGTGTTAAATTCATATGATATTTTTTCTTTCTTAATAAATCATTCTCATTCAATGACTTTTCTTCTGTAATTCTTTACATATCTTTTCTTTGCAGCTTTAGATATGATGTGATGAATCTAGATCATTAAAAATGAAGAAGATATGGAAAAAAATATATTTTTGATCCTATTTTTTTCCATTTATTAACCTGGCGTTTACGCAGGACAAATTTATTATATAATTGAATCTCATGATGGATCGGAGAATTCTTGGGCCGAGCTGGATTTGAACCAGCGTAGACATATTGCCAACGAATTTACAGTCCGTCCCCATTAACCACTCGGGCATCGACCCAGGAAGAATCAACTCGAGACTTATTGATAATACATGATATGATCAACCTCCTTTCGTAGTACCCTACCCCCAGGGGAAGTCGAATCCCCGCTGCCTCCTTGAAAGAGAGATGTCCTGAACCACTAGACGATGGGGGCATATCTGCCCGATCGACATCATATTATACTATACTCAATAGTATGAATAGTTTTTGGTAATTGTCAATATAATAGAATAGTGTGACTAAATCCAAAAAAGTTTTCTATCTTTCATGATTCCGATAGAATTTTTTTTCTTTTTCATTCATGGTTCATGAACCATTCAAAAGTTATCCTTTTCTATATCTATATAGATATAAAATGTCTCTATCTATATACATACTATTTATCCCTTATAATGATATAGATATAGAAAAGGATAAATACTTCATTTTATGAAGGAATATTCTAAATTAGAATTAGTAATTGAATGGGTTAGAATTAATGAAGTTTAAGTATAGGATCCCCAGGGATTTGTCCAACAGAAAAGGGCTTTATTCTTCCACTTTTATCCTAGCTCACAGCTAGGAAATGAAATTAAGAAACAATCTTTTTTAAGAGCTTGATTCCAAGTACGAGTTTAATCTTTTCATTACATGATTTGATCGCATATCAAAATATCTTTGATCTACGTCAAATTGTGTATCAATTACTCCAACTCGTTGTGATAGGGGTCAATATATCATTAATAAAAGTAAATGAAAAAGAAATTAGTTGAGTTGGCTCACTCAAACTAAAAAAAATATTTTCAAATGTGACACTATGAGCCTACTGGATGCATATATGTATCTAATATATAATATATATATGTAGATATAGATGTATATATGTCTACACGTTGACTCATTCAGGAATGGAATAAAATAGGCCCTTTTAACTCAGCGGTAGAGTAACGCCATGGTAAGGCGTAAGTCATCGGTTCAAATCCGATAAGGGGCTTTTTTCCAAAAACTCTAGTTTGAGTCTTCATTTTTTAATGGATAATAGAGATATTCTTGATATTTGTAATAAAAAAAGTAACCATGTACATATATATATATAAAATAGAATCTTTTTGATTCTAATGAGTTAATGAATTTTTTTATAATATAATGAAATGAGTTAGCTATCGTATAGTCAAAAGTTGAACGTTTTTTTATTATAATGATAAGTCACCCCGCCAATTGTTATTGGTAGGACGACTATGTCATTACAGGCTATATCCCTACTTCAGGTTTCATTATTCCATTTTTTTGTTCTAGGACATAGATATTCTATCTACTCAATCCCAATTATCTAACCAACCCCAATTATGAATCGCCAAATTTTTCCTATTTCTCCATTATTCCAACCAAATCCATCGTAAAAAAAAAAAGAAAAGGTAAGTAGACCTGACCCATTGAATCATGACTATATCCGCTATTCTGATATTAAAATTCGATAGCGATAGAATTTTAGCGTCGGAATTTTTTTCATTTTCTTAGATTACGCTGCAAGAATTTGTCGATATTTCCGATTAAATCTTCTTGTCCCTAGATCCTACATAAGAATCTAAATTCTTATTTCCGGTAAACTTTTATTCCGAGTCAGAAAAAAAATAAGAGCCGTATAGTCTATTTTTTAATAGCTTTCTTTTCTTTGATTCAAAAAAAAAAAAAGAAAAGTTGCTTATATGTAGACTCGGGTGTTTCGCTATTATCTATTCATTATCGAATAGATATCGATCTATATCAAATCGTGGCTTCATGTACCAACTATTTACATATCGGTGCATCCGAGATTTTTGTTTCGACAATGAATGTGATGGATAACGGATCATAGAATAGAAATATTTTTTATTTCCAGTTTCCTCGATAGTATATAGTATTTAATATTGTATTATTGTATATCATATCATTAGGGGCAGGGATAAAATAGGAAATTTTCCCTTTTTTTAT